ATAAAAATCGTTGTTTTAGACGATGCATATGTAGAGAGCCTTTTTCTTGTTTTACTAGAAAATTTGGTCTTTCTTTCCTGTTTTCTTTCTATAGTGGAGATAGTCGCACGTAATGACAGATCACGGCCATATTGTTAAATGCTTGTGGTAAAAATGGGTTTCGTTCTAGTGCCCGAAAATAATATTCTAAAGCTTTCGTATGTTCTCCATTACTTGTGTGGATAAGGCCTATGTTATAGAGTATATAACTTCGATCGTAGGGATCAATTTCTAGTCGCATAGCTTCATAATAATTCTGCAAAGCTTCCGCATAATTTCCTTCGGATTGAGCTGACATCCGTTACGGTCGTCATTCGACTCAAAGAATCTCCGTTTCAGAACCGTACGTGAGGTTTACATCTCATACGGCTCCTCCCTTAATATGCATAATACGAATATTTCAATCTTTTTTGATTCAATAGATTTTTTATTCTCATTATGAACTGAGTGGGGCTAGTGTTTTTACAAGAAATCTCTAGCCAACCTTCTTGCGCGAGATCTTTTGTTAACATAAAATGTGTTGGTACTAAATAGAAAGGAGAACGCCAACAATTTCTTTGTCCTTAACGCCCCAGAATTTCCAGGAATTCGTCACTTCAACAGTCTTCGATGGTTCTACGGGTATCCAAAGTACGAACCAGATGGATGTTTGTTGTCCTAACCATTCGTTTTAGTCCCAATCCAGATAAGGAAGGAAAAGGGGTAAGTCATCTTTAACAAAGCTTTTCTATTGTTGATTCCTAAGTGTAGTGCTTTTCCCTATGCCGCCTATTGGTACTAGTAGAGTAGGATTGCCCTGTCATAAAGAACCGATAGGTGTAACCTTTCGCTCAATACTCAAATCAATATATAGAAATATAGAAGCATCTGAGGCTGCGTCAATCGTGGATACACGACAGAAGGAGTTGTTCAATTTCGAAACTTCACCTTCAATAAGCGTGGATTTGTTTCAATTCAATCAATATCAATAATATATGTATAAAAAAAAAGATATATAGATATCTAATTCCATTATCACCATTATCAATAGAATATCAAATTCTATTCTTTTGTATCCCTAATCAGATAATCATGAATGAGATATCTTTCTCGTAGGCGTAAACAAAAAAAGAATCAAATCACACCATCTCGATAATAGGTAAATGCCTCTTTTTCTCCTGAAGTTGTTGGAATTATTCGTAATAAGATATTGGCCACGATTGAAAAGGTCTTATCAATAAAATTCCCATTTGTCCTCGATCTAGGCATAGGTATCAATCCATTCTATAATTCTTCTCATTACCCCCGTGGAAAAAAGATCCCACAAGCAAAGGAATTGTACAATACAAAATAGCATAAAAAAGATTCATGAAAAAAATAGATAAACCTACTATGATTACTCGTACTCAAATACGCAAATGACTCCTTTTTGAAGGAATTCATAATAAATATTCGAATACGATTCGAATTCATACAGATGAAATAGTATATCAATAAAGATAACGATTCTTATCGAAACTGAAGAATAAAAGAAATTTTCCGATAGGGTTTTCTATAGATTAGATCGAAAATCAATTCAATCGAATTAGAATACTTTTTCCATGATGTAAATAGAATCATCTATTTTTTTTTTTTTTTTATTGAATAGATAAGGTTGAGGAGAACTTTCAAACTAGAAAGTAATTCGCGAATTTTTATAATTTGATGTAATCGTAGTTTCCATTTCAATCGAATCATGGTGGAAAGATCTCTATTCATTAGAGAAAGTCATTCCTAAGTGAAATCGTTCTAATTTATTGATTTTAGACTTTTACAAACATATAAATATGGGCGACTCGCTATTTCTTCGGTTTCTAGATCATAATCATTTTGATAGGAGAGATGGCCGAGTGGTTGAAGGCGTAGCATTGGAACTGCTATGTAGACTTTTGTTTACCGAGGGTTCGAATCCCTCTCTTTCCGTATTTCCGTCCTGTCCATCAATATTTTTGCCCACAAAAAAAAAAAAAAAGAGATACCTTTTTTAGTTTTCGAAAACTATTAGGCTTCTGAGCTTTTAAACGTGAAATCTTTTTTTAGTTTGAAACTATATTCATTCTTTTTTATCTTTTTCAATTGAATTTTGAATATTTCTAAGTGCTATAGTATGGAAAATACTGGAAAAAGTGGACAAGGAATAAAAATTTCTCTATTTGTATGATACATGAATGGGAAAAATCCGGACCAGAATCTAAATCTATTAGATAAGTGTGAGAAAAATCCGGAGCAAACCCCTTACTTGAAGTCTTAAGTCAATTTACTTTGCTGAAAGGGGGCAAAACTGTCCGAACTTTTTTTAGTTTCTTTTAGTTAGGTTTAAGTCTGACGGGAATAATATTCTACGACTAGCAATTCATTTATTTTCAAACCAACCCACTTATTATCGATTATTTGATTGACTAATCCTTTATATGGGAATGGCTGAAGAGTCAAATGTTTTGGC